GGAGCCGGAAGCTTTTAGCCCCTCTTATATAAAAAAACATATAAAAAAGGTTTTTTATATAATAAAAGGGCGGCAATCCTACTCAAAGACGCTAGACGCTCTTTGTAAAGATCTTCGGCTCGAAAGTGCTTCCCCAGAAAAAAAAAATACAATTTATCAAATTCTAGACCAAATGCGCAGCAGGCCTTCTGAATTTTGGAAGAATAAGAGACTCGACCACAAATTAAGTACTTACGTTTATAATTGGGAACGGAATCAAAGAGACTAAGACTACGAATGAGGTGTTTACGTTTATGATTGGGAACGGAATCAAAGAGACCGGCGGACGTACCGTGAGACTTTATTATGGTTAGTTTGCTTTTTGTGACTCTAAAACAAATAAAAAAGAAGCGCGAGCCCCTTTTTACCACTTTAGGGGTGGGGTTGGGGGTGTAATAGAGGGGTGGGTAAGCCGGAGGGGATCCCGGTTGTTAGAGTAGCTGGCCGATAAGGTTAGCGAGGTTCCTGCTATGGTGAAGTGCAAAATCTTTTTACTCTAGTGGGAAGAAGACAGGTGGGAGCAAGCGGAGCGAGAGCAAAGCAAGCCCTAGTGGTGGGTTGTCTTCTCGGTCCCATTTCATCAATTATTTGCCCTTTTAGAATCTTCATGTTCTCGAAAGTGGAGTGAACTATCTTTTCGAGCCGGAATCTTTCTCTTATTCTCCTGTTTTCGGGGGGAAAAGACCCCTTTTTCCTTTCCTGATCTGATGGATTTGCTCTTGAATGCTTGCTTCCCCGGAGAGAAAGCATATTCCTAGAGGGTCCATAGGGGAAGATAGCAGATTATAGTAGTGCATCCCTCTATGGATGGAGGATTGGTAGTCTTGTTAGGCACGGTATTAGTTTGATGCCTGTTATCCGCAGTCGACACCGCTATCCATGAGTTAGGCTTACTACTGTTAGCTCTCTAGGCACGTTAGCTTAGTATGAAACTCTTTCAATTACTATTTATCCTTAACCCTACCATGGAATCTTCTCGTTAGCCCTCCAATTAGACTGAAGGAAAGAGTGCTTTCAGCTTGCCTAAGGGAGGAGACTGCTTTTGCTTTGAATGCTGACCCAAGCTCTTACCACTCTTCTTTTGTTTTGAACGACTCTGGTACTCTATGCCTACTACTTGATTTGCTCACAACGTGGTCGTTGAATCTATATTTAGTGATGAGGTGAGGACCGTTGCCTGTTGAGGACTTCCGACTTGGATTAGCTCTTTTGCATTCACCTACGAACAACTAGGGACAGATAGAGGTGGGATAGACGAGAGAGATCGTACTATTCGAAGTTTATCTTTCCGCTTTTTCACCACTCGAACACTTCCTTCAGAAAGATTGGGATGAATTCACATAGAACCGATGTGGACAAGTCCAATTGTAGATCATGCTTTGACTTCAACCCGATTCCTCCACTCCTATAAAGTGTGCTGTGCTTTCGGGCGATGAATCTTGGCTTGGTTTTCCACTCTATTAAGAGGTTCCCATCGATAAATTTATTCATTTAATTTAAGAAGAACTCCCCCTGGGTCTTTCTAAACTTGGAGGAAGTTAATCAGAAGAGGTTCTTCAAAAAGGGATTGACCTAAGGCAAGGTTGACTTATCTTGGAGGAAGGTGTCTCAGGAAGAGAATACGCTGATGCCGCAAATCCGGTGTTATAGAATCCGCTGCTCTTGGTCTTGTTGGAATATCCGTTGTTGGAGGAAGAACAATTCAATCAGAACAAGCTGTTAATGAATTTCCTGAAGCAAGATCCTGATTAGCCGGGATTTTGATGAGTCAAGAATGCTAGACAAGGCTTTGGAGACTAAGAATGAAGGGGTTCAAAATGAAGTGGAGCATTTTATTCCGGGTGGCTTAATTCTGAACATTGGCTTGGAAGATGTCACTCCTAATGGGGAAGTTGTTGATAGAAATGAAGAGGAAGTTGAAGAGGTTCAGATTCATCATTAGAAATGGAAGACGAAACAACTTAACCCTTAAACCAGAGTTTTTCCCTCGAATAAGTGGAAATACATTGGAAATACATACACCACCGCCTGTAACAGGATTGCTAGTTGGCCCACTTTTAGCGATATCCCTTTCAAGCATGAGTAGGACTTCTAGTGTTGGGAAAGTCATCCTTTTTAACAAGGGCATAAGCTCTATTTCGACTAGCTTGAACGACGAAGCTTGGCATTAGGAAGAAAGAAGAAAGCTTTTTAGCTTGCTTCGGATACTAGGCGCTGTAAAGAATAGTAGTTTACTAGGCTAGCTGTAATGAAAGAATAGTAGTAGTAGCTTAGCGAATAGTTGTTTTAGCGAACTAATAATAGTAGTACAAGGTTGTAAAGACTAGTTGTTCCAGGGGGAGAGCTTACTCGGCTCATTAGACCCTTTGCTTGCTTGTGTAGCCTATACGAAGCAAGCCAGGGATGAGACTGTATTCCTTCTTTCACTGCTCCTATTCAAGTTCAAGTTTTAGGAAATTACCTAACCTAATAAAGGTGATAGAGAATAGAATGTCTACGCAAGTAGAGAAGACCGAAGGGCGAGTAGAGAATGAGAAAGAAGATTGTAGCAGATCAAGTAACGCTTTACCTAGCCTAGAAAAGAAGATCAGACTGAACTTCATACGTAACAGAAAGAAAGAAAGGGCTAGGCAAAAAGGGTGAATAAGCCGATAGAGAGGGAAGTCCTTGACTGGACAGACTGATTGAGAGACAGACACGCGCACCTCCTTTCATTGCCATTATCTGCCTTTCTATCTTGGCTACCATGCCCGGGAGAGACTGGGAGTGCTTTCGAGAAGACATGCACCGGGAATTCCTTCTAAGATCTTCTTCAAAGAAAGAGCTTGGGATAAAAACAAACCTCACTCTAGGAGTCGGAGTCACCTGTGAAAGGAACGGAGTTGGGTCCTACGCCTAATATAGGATCGGCTTGGGTTCGTATGAATGGAACGGCATAGAAAAGCAACCATTGTATGCTACCACGCTACGATTTTTATTCCGAAATATTTTCTCGCTACTATCGGGGCGGGGGCCCGTCTTTCGAGTCGTTCTTACGGCCGTGGTAGCTGCCGAGCCTCCTGGGGGTTGCTCTCTCGTCTTTTTTCCTCCGCCTTCCTCTCGTAATTGACCCCATCTTTTCTGCTACGCCTATCCATCCGTCAGATTTACATCCAATCCAGCCGGGTGAGCGATAGTGGCTCCTGTTTATTAATAGATCTGCCGCCACTAGTATAACAAAAAAAGCACATAAGGATCCGGAATCTTTCAATTTACTGATCAGGATCATATAAAGCCCGGTATTACCAGAAAGGATAGTCGCGATGTCCCTTTATGGCCGGCCTAATCAGTATGGAGCCGAAGGCGAGGGTTTCCAGCAGGCCCCTTCTCTTTCTCTTGCTTTCCCTTTAAGTGACAAGGGGGGTGGGCCGCTCCAAGCCGAAAGCGATAGCGAATCCCGAACTTGCCCACGCTCATCCAAACCGACCTCAAAAAGCGATCGGAAAGCGAAGCCCTTCCTTCCAATCCAAGCCGGCAAAGCCGCCCCTATATCTAACCACCGCTCACCCCGATCACATATTGGCGCGTTCATGATGCATCATGATCAAAAGGCCGTAAAGAAGACAAGACCTATGCATCAGTGTACTGTCATGATCACATATTTTATCTATTTTATTGACGACTTGAGGGCGAAGCCGCCTATTTATTAGGGCAAAGGGCGCTCCCTCCTCCTAACTCCTTCCACTTCTCCCAGGGACAGGGACTACGGCTTGACCTTCGGGGAAGAAGCCCGCGGGACCCCTCCTTCTAGGGCGCCTAGATATTGAAAGGTTATCCCTTTGCAACGCTGGAAGCTAAGCAAAGTCACGAAGCTGGCTGACTACGCTCGAGCAGAGCTCAGGCCCGGGGGTGGTGGCTGAACTCGCCGCAGAGTTCAGGAGCGAGAAAGACTATCTTGATGAATGCAATAAGAACCGGCTGCTCGCCGCAGCAGAGTGCTTTGCCCATGCTGCTATCCGCCGCCGAAGCGCGTCTAAAGGACTAAAGGAAAGGCCAAAGAGCGATCTTTGAACGCTACTACGCATCCTTACTCATAGTATAGTAAGGTAGGTTTGGGTATAGCAGGACTTGAACCTGCGACCATTAGGTTAAAAGCCCAATGCTCTACCAACTGAGCTATACACCCCAAAAAATATGTAGTAGTAAATAAGGATTGGTGCGGAAAAGAGGGCGGCCCCTTCGCTTAGATAGCAAAGCCGCCTTCAGCCCCTCTTCTTCTCATCATATGAAAGGGGCGCGGCTCTGTATGAGGCTCGTACTGCAGAGCAAGCGAAGAAAACGTAAGGGTGCGCGTTAGCACTCCTGCAAAAAACGGGCTAGCTAACGCTAACCTTATTGAAAACTCAAGGAAAGCCTTGATCGATATGAGAAAGATGCGCTCAAGCATGCGAAGAAAGCCGGCCTTACTCAACACCTTTATTAGTAAGGTTGCTTGTTTCCACTCATTGAAGATTCTATCTACAAAAGAAGGTCAACGGGGGATACTAAAATGGCTCTCACTGACACCATCTACGAGAAGGTGAGGTCGTCTTTCTTTCCAGCCGCCATACGGTTCGCCTTAAAGACGGAGAAGGTGAGGAGCAGTTATCTATGTAATTACGGTCTTTGTTGGCCGTTGTTCCGGTCGAGCACTCTTTTTTCTTTGCCTAATTCCGTCTTACCAAACAAGACTGACTTCTTACCAACCCGCGAAGGGTTGTGAGGCTGGACCAGGTATGAAGAATGAATCTATATCTGTGCACGGAAGTTGCTGGCCGGCGGCCGCTCAACTGTTCGAGCGCGGTGGTATTGGTTCCGATTCGACAAAGGTAGAATGCCCGGTCGAGGGTCCAGTACAGTAGGTAGCAGGCGTGTTCGTTTTGTTTTGGCTCCCGAGCGAGAAATAGGCAATGCACCATGCTTGCTGCTACGTACGTTGACCTTTACTTGACAGATTCATCCAATTGAACTCACACTCAAAGGAGGGCAATCCAACTTCCATTGAAGCAGCTTCCCTGGAACTAGCTGCCATTGAATCGGTTGGTGCCATTGATTCTCTTGGAGGCAGGGCAATAGATTAAGATTAGGCGGTAAGCGAAGGAACTGTAGGGCTTAGGGTAGCGAGTGAGGCATGCCTTTACTAAACTTGCTATTGCAAATGGCCTAACTAAACGACCAACAGATGAAATAGCACCGTCGTCTTCCCGAGAAAGATCTGCAGAGCTAAGCCCGGAAGTGCCTTCGCTCCCAATTAGAAAGAAAGTAACCTGGTGCTAAAACTTAAAAACCTTAATACTAAGGGTGATTCCTTTGGGTACGCAACTAGGCTATTCCAAGCATCTCTCCAACTAGAAAAAGGGCCATTCCCACTCAAATCGGATCTAAACTAAACAGTGGTTTTTTCTTCTTTACCGATACCCTCTCGCCCCGAGCTTCTTTGAAAGTGTTTTCTTTTGAGTGAAGGCAGCATAAGTGCATTGGTCACATAGGCTTGAACCGCTCGAACCTGGGGTAGTTGAAAAGGGTTGAAGGAGCGAAGCCACTCGAACGAATGTGAGAGGAGCGTAGCCTTATTCAAAAGTCATTGATAGAGGCAATCTTTATCTTCTTATCCCAATAATAGTAATAATTGGCACATCTGTTCTTTGCGCCTCTCTATATGTATAGAGCCCTTTTTCCGAAATTGCGTATAGAAAGAAAAAGAGATTCGTCTTGCCGGGTGTGATTGATGCACAGAAGAAGTTCTTTTCTCCCATGCTTTCCGTTGGTCAAAAACCAAGAAAAGTTCTCTAGACTTCTTCACTACTCGTACAGGAAGGACTCTCTTTCTGTCTGGAGGGAATACTTTGTTCAAAAGAAAGATGCCTCAACTGGATAAATTCACTTATTTCACACAATTTTTCTGGTCATGCCTTTTCCTCTTTACTTTCTATATTGCCATATGCAATGATGGAGATGGACTACTTGGGATCAGCAGAATTCTAAAACTGCGGAACCAACTGGTTTCACACCAGGAGAACAACATCCGGAGCAAGGACCCCAACAGTTTGGAAGATATCTTGAGAAAAGGTTTTAGCACCGGTGTATCCTATATGTACTCCAGTTTATTCAAAGTATCCCAATGGTGTAACTTCGCCTACTTAGTGGAAAAAAAAATTGGAAAAAGCAGTCTGCTCTTTAACAAGATTCTCTCTTGTTTCGGAGAAATAAGTGGCTCACGAGGAATGGAAAGAAACATATTCTATTTGATCTCGAAGTCCTCATATAGCACTTCTTCCAATCCTGGATGGGGGATCACTTGTAGGAATGACATAACGCTAATCCATGTTTCACACGGCCAAAAAAGCTTCGGTTTTTAATCTCATTATTACTTGATAGAACTACAAGGTACAAGGGTCTGATTCTTCTGAATAAGATGATATGTAGGTAGTTCGGTTTCTAGCCGGATGCGACCCCCCCAGAAGTGCAGTATTGTCTCAGCTGAAGCGCCTCTTATAGTATATAATTTTGAGGTGAGAGGTATTTATAATGGACATCAGCGCAGGGTTAGGGGCATTATTTATAAGGGAATTTCATGAAGTAGGCCGGGTTTCTATTTACTTCAAAAGGCCTCCGGCAGGAACGGATGCCACTTCTTATTGGCGTCTTGGTGCTTGGAGCGACAAGCTGGGATATCCTTCCCTCGTCACGAGGCATCAGGAACGTCTTATTTTTTCGGGCTCCCCTATGGACCCCGAGAGGATCTATTTTTCTTCTTTAGTAGGAAGTTCAAAACGCAAGTTCAGTTTCACCTCAGAACTAGGGCTGGTCACGCATACGGCATCCCTTTCTCTGAGCATTCTTTATGATACCCATAAATCGGTGAAATGGCTTCACAGTTTCAGGGATCGTCTTCTGGCGGGTACCGACAAAGGTGAGTGGGAAATCGAAGCGGGGGAAGATGGCGCAGCTATATCACACTGAGGGTTTCTGCAAAACCGATTTCCTGTCCCCACCTTTATCTACTATATCTACTATATCTACTATATCTACTATGGGCTAGCGTTGCCAGAAAAAGAGGTTGCTAGGTGTGGTCTTGGCTCTGGACTGGATTCAAGAAGTCATCTCATGGAGTCGGGCATAAAGAGAATGGTCTTTCAGCAAATGCCCTATTCCCTTTTGTGGGTTGTTTTCAATGACGGAAGTCTTGCCGGGCTCACCTTCAACGACGAGCAGGGAATCATGGCGTGGCACAGGCACATATTGGGAGGTACCAATGTAAAGGTCAGGGATCTTGCCTCTATGCCTTCGAAGAAGAGTGATTACGACGAGTTCTTTCTCTTGTCAAGACGAGACAGGGCGGATCATCCGAATGCGATTGAGGCTTTGGATAGATAGGCACAAGCGGGTGAAGGAAAGAGATCTTCTTTTGGTTAAAGTTTCTTTTTAGAAGGCCTATGATCG